ATTCCAAGAAATCATATCTTTTACCAAGACATTTACTGAGGAAGCAGAAGTACTTTTGAAAGAAGCTATTCAGGAACAGATGGAGTGTTTTCTCCTTCAATAACAATAAGAAGTCTGAATAACAACTAGAAGGACATTAATTAGTTTAAATCGGCAAGGTAAATTATAAGTAAAAGGTGTATATTAAAAAGTGGATCTCATCTCTTATCATTCAAAAAAGCGTTCGTGACATAGAAATCTAAAAGATATATGGAAATAAATTGCGTCCAATAGGATTTGAACCTATACTAAAGGTTTAGAAGACCTCTGTCCTATCCATTAGACAATGGACGCTTTTCATTTCCATATTTTTTTCCTTTCTTTTTCGGAAAAAAGAAATATGTGAAAAACTTATGGGAATTGTGTATTCCCTTCAATAATGCATTGCATTACTTATATTTATTGTTTTATAATTGTTTTTAATTTTTGAAATTTGATTCATATTTTTTTTAATATATATTTTTTTAAATAGCGAGATTACTAGAAATATTGACTAGAGTTAAGAGATTAAGTACAAGCGGGTAGCGGGAATCGAACCCGCATCGTTAGCTTGGAAGGCTAGGGGTTATAGTCGACGTTGATTCATCATTATTAACGTCTCTAATTCAAAACCGAACATGAAACTTTGGTTGCATTCGGCTCCTTTATGGAAGATGAATCCATTTCGAAATGTAAGATTAAGATATGAACGACATTAAAAAAACTCGACCCATAACATCTATGTCAGCTTTTCTGTCTGAATGTATTCAAAATAACCGACCTGCTTTCTAGACGATCCTTATAGAAAAGGAGGGGTTTCTAAGACTCTTTCTAATTACTTCGTTCTCTATTTCTATTTAATAGAACCCTTAGGAAAAGCTTTTTGTTTCAATCGAGCTAAAAGATTTGGCAATGTCTTTAGTAAACCAAATACATTCTTTAATAGCTATTTTGCTTCATTTTTCCCTATACAATACAAAAAAAATTGAAGATTTAGTTACGATTAGAAAGCTATTTTCTATTTTTATCCATGGATTCCTTTCTCATATTCATTCAATTGGAAGTATGGATCCACTAAAAAATATTATGTTTCGTAATTTCATAATCTAATTTTTCAATTTCTAATTGACTACAAATCACGAGAATATATATTCTTCCTCGATTTTTTCATTCAGAGGTAAAGGAGTAAATCCTTTTTACAAGATAAAGTTTTTGATGGGGAATGGGGATATTAATCACCCCCGGGGACCCCTTAACCATTGAGAGATTAATCGAACGAATCACACTTTTACCACTAAACTATACCCGCTACAATACGATTATTGTATATAAATACAATTTTTGTCGAACAAGAAATTTATTCGTAAGCACAAGATCAAAAAGGAATCATGCAAATTAGAGCGTAAACAAGAGAACGTAATGAGATTAGGCTCCATTTAAATACCAAGTTTTTTGCTTAGAGGTTTTTGTCGGATATGGCTTGACAAAACTATTTAAGTCGTAACATAAAAATACAGTGAACAAGGACCAAGAATTCAAAGTTCCCCTGTTTTGGTATCTTAAATTTTTAATTTTTAATTAAGTACTAAAAAAAAAGCCAAGAAATTAAGATAGCAAATGACATTTGGGTTATATATCAAAGGAATCGAAATAGTTCCTCTTATCATTGTTTCAATATCAAAAATAAGTTTTTCTGTTTGCAAATTAACGAAATTTTTGAAATTTGATTCATTGAAATAAAAGAGGCCAGGCCCAGCTAGGTACTGGCCAGGCCAAGTCGGGGAAAGAAAAGGTTTATTTTGACAAAATAAAAAAGTACTTTTTTATTTTAATATAGATAAGATAAACTAAAGAAAAGTATTTTTTCAAGACTTATTTTGACTTATGTAATTGTAATATAGTAATTGCCCTTTTCTTTGTCAGTTGGGGAGAGATGGCTGAGTGGACTAAAGCGTCGGATTGCTAATCCGTTGTACGAGTTTTTCGTACCGAGGGTTCGAATCCCTCTCTTTCCGTTTTGATTGATAACTTTATATTTACTTTTTTTTAATTAAGTTATTTTTATTTTAATAGTTAAAAATGTGAAAGAGCTAAAAGCCTACTAAAGAATATTTAAAAATCGAGCAAGAAAAACAAATAAAATCTTATTTTTTATTCTTCACGTCCAGGATTACGTCCCGGATCATTAGATAGGAATCCGAAGATGAATAAAGAGACAAAGAATATCACTACCGTGTAAACAAATAGTTTTAGAGTAAGCATTACATAATCTCCAAAATTCTTTTTTAGAAAAAAAAAGAGAGTAGATCCTCCATGCGTATATTTCTATTTTATACTAAAGTACCCTACTTTAGTAAAATATAATAGGGTATTTTAGTATAGTTTATATATTTCTTTTTTTTTTTATTTTAAATAGCCACCGAATAAACTAAAGTTTTTTTGAGGCTAGAAAAAGAAAATAATTTGAAAAAAAAAAACATTGTTAATAACTTAACAACAAGGGGATTTTCAAATTACGAAAAATTTTCTTTTATATCCACAATTAGACACTTTGGAAGACTCTAAGAGGTCTTCCGATGAAAGATGAAAAAAGGTCAGAATAATGAAGTCAAATGTGGTGTTCCGAACTTATCACAGCTATACCAGAATTTCGCTATTTGAATCGAGGGTTTATACTGTAAGATTTATCTGATCTTAGCGATTGTTAGACTTTTTTTCCACTAAACCAGATATTTGTCTAGGGCGGTTTTAAATACTATTGAATTAATAAATATTGATTCAAAAATAGTCTTTAATTATTAATTAAAAGTATCACCGAAAACTTACAGCAGCTTGCCAAACAAAAGCTAAGAGAAAAAAAAGAACAGGTATTACTGGCATAACATCTACGACTGGATTTAAAAAAGCGTAGGCTTCGGGCAATTTGGCGGCGAAAAAACTACTTGAATAAAGGGTAGAATTAAGACAGATACAGATTAAACTTAATATATTAAGCATAACAAACATTTTGTTCTTCAGGGTAATTATATTTATTTTGATTGAGTTATTCAGAAGTTGCATTATTTATACCAGGGGAAAGGAATAAAAATCAAATAGATAAACACAAAAACCTTCTTCAATTTTAAAATCAAAAATGAATCGAAGAAATCATACTTACATATAATATCTTAATTGAATTAGATATAATTATCAATAAATTCATTTGTTTAATTTTATATTTACCCATAGAAAACCTCTCTCAATAATCAAATTTATTAGATATTTATTTGATAGATGATATTTCAACTCAAGTTGACGAACAACCAGTACCAATTTTAGTGTTTATTAGTGTCAAATAGAAATTATAAATGGGGCGTGGCCAAGCGGTAAGGCAACGGGTTTTGGTCCCGGTATTCGGAGGTTCGAATCCTTCCGTCCCAGATCTGTATAAACACCCAGCCGAATATTATATTATTATAATAATGTAATATAGTATAATATTATTTACTATTATATACTTACTCCATATATATATCATATAATGTATTAATATATATGTCATATAATTGATGACATTATTTATATATATATTTATTATTTAGATAATATTATATAATAAATATAATTTATATATTTATAATATATATAATATAGAAGATTATATTAGAATATATATAAATAGCTATCTAGCTATACTGGGGTTAAATGTGATTTTTTCTGCGACTTCTTCCTTCTTCATAAACGATATTTAATTTAAAATAGAAATATAAAGTTTAATATATTAATATATAAAGTAATATATAAAGTATAAAGAAACGTAAAATATCGATTACTGGGTACGGACCAAACCAATGACTATTCATTGATTCTATAATGGAATTAATTGCATACTGGTTCCAAATTAAAGGAATGTTATGGTAAAACTTCGTTTAAAACGATGTGGTAGAAAGCAACGTGCGACTTGAAGGACACGATCCACTGTGGATTTTTACACCCACCATTTTTTTTTTTTATTATATAGCACTGAAAATGCTTTTGGCTCGACATCATTTGTTCTGTTCCACTAGAACTGTTATTTTGTTTGGTAGGGGGGGGTTGATGTAAACTGTATCGTACAAGATGGAGTTCGAGCAGAACGTATTGATTCGTTTATTGGAGGCAAGAATCTAGGGTTAATATCAAGTAATAAATTGGGACAACTTTGTTAAGTATATTTTCAATATGGAAATCCAAAGGATCCAATTTAAGCGAGTCTTAAATTCAAATTTGTTGGAATTTGTAAAAACTTTTCGATGAAATCAAAAGAAAGTGTATTACACAGGAATCCACCTTTAATATGGTTCCGTGATACAGGGAAATTACAAAAAAAAAAGGTATGTTGCTGCCGTTTTGATTGAAACGATTAAAGATCACTGAAGTAATGTCTAAACCCACTGATTCAAGGCAAAGAAAGATAAAGGATCTTAGAACAAGGAAATACCGTTTTCAATTGTCTCAACAACAAGAACTAGATTAAAATGAAGAAAAAAACAATGGATTCGAAAGTCAACAGGCAAAAAGAAAACGGATTAGAGACCACTCAATAAAGGAAATTGTTTCGTTATCCAACTTGAGTTATGAGAGTAAATACAAATAGGTAGCGAAAGAATAATAAACAACAAGTAGTTAAATCATATGGTAAAGAAAGATAATTCTTGGTCTAATTGCGTTGACGATCTATTTAACATTAGAATTCTATACATAAATAGAACTTGGATTTTCTTGAGCCGTACGAGGTGAAAACTTCTTATACGTTTCTCGGGGGGGCTTATCTACATCTATCCCAATGAGCCATTTATCAAATCGTTGCAATTGATGTTCGCTCCCGAAGAGAAGGAAGAGCTCTTTGTAAAGTGGGTTTTTATGATCCGATAAAGAGTCAAACCTATTTAAATGTTCCTGTTATTCTATATTTCCTTGAAAAAGGCGCTCAGCCTACAGGAACTGTTCATGATATTTTAACGAAGGCAGGTGTTTTTATGAACCTTCACTCTAATCACCAACCAAAAGTCAATTAAAGTAAATTAATGAAATATAGATATATAAATATCTATTTCAAATATATATCTATATTTGAAATATATAGAACTGAAAGAAGTTGCGGATAATTTTTCTAGAGTTTTGTCTAATCTTTTCTTTGACATTGTGTCTCCAGGAGAGAGTTATATAATATTTAACTTATTATTGTTCTTTCATAATGTCATCTTTTATAATGATTAATGATAAAAAAAAGTCTATTGTCACGTCAACCGGCGTTTGTTCAGTAGAATTCTATTAACAAATAAGATTAAGATAAAGGCTTAATCTTTTTTACTTAGATTGATTGAGATTAATTGAATAAACCTGGAGCTTTTATATTTCATTTTTTTTTTTATCCGCCTACATCCTTTATGACTCTATGTCGGTTCTATATTTCTATATGTAGTGCCAACACAAATCCTTAGTTTTTTTTTATTTAATAAATTGACAAATTGAATTTCAATTTGTCAATTTATTTTTATTGTATTCTTTTCTCAGCATTCCCATTTCTATTGACAACAGTGTATCAAATATTTATAATTTCATAATAATAATATATAACTTAATCTATTTATCTCTGCTTTTCGGTTTATCTTTATTATGTTCAAAATTTATTATATATTTTTCTATTTTTTTTGTTTTGCCTTTGTAAACTGTTTTGATTGGGCCGTACAATTTAATCTCTTTATTTATTGGGATTCCGATTGTATCTATACATTCTAATTTTTTTAGTTCGGGTTGCTAACTCAACGGTAGAGTACTCGGCTTTTAAGTGTGGCTAGCATCTTTTACACATTTGTATGAAGCAAAGTATTCGTCTATATCATCGGTAGAGTTTGTAAGACCGCGACTGATCCTGAAAGGAATAACTGGAAAAAGCAGCATGTCGTAAAGAATTATAAGAATATTTCATTCTTACTGTTATGGGCTGTTATGGGAATCGGGCCAAACCTTGTTTAAATTGTTTGAATTTTTTATTTGGAAGAAAATAAATCAAAACTAAATTGAAAGTTAGGTCAAAAAATAAATGGATAGGACCTAACTATAGGTCCCAATTATAGGAAAAGAAAAAGTAACGAGCTACTATTCTATTCTTAATTATTCTTAATTTGTGAATGATTACCCGATCTAATTAGACGTTAAAACTATATTAGTGCTTGACGCGGGGAAAGGCTTTTACCATGAGCATATTGTTTTGAATCCTAACTATTTTCTATCTCCATTATGGATAAATGTGTATGAAGGAAGCAGTATATTGATAAAGAGAGTTTTTTTAATCATTTAATCAAAAGAGCGATTGGATTGCAAAAATAAAGGATTTCTAACCATCTTGTTAGCCGAGAATGAACATAAATCAATTGGTCAAAAAAAGAGAGAATAGAGGGTCCTTTTTAAGTCGTACCTTTTTACAAGGTATCCTCCTTTTTATTTTATTATTTTATAAAATTATTTTAATATAATTAATATAATAAATATCTTGTTGTAACTCTATCGTACTATGTATCATTTGATAACCCAATATATCCCATCCTATTTTCGGTTCAAATCGAATTTCAAATGGTGGAATCTCAAGGATGTTTAGCGCTAGATAGATCATCCAGGAAATATGAACTCCTATACCCCCTTATCTTTCGGGAGTATATCTATGCGTTTGTTCGTGATCATGGTTTAAATAGAGTGAATTTTTTAGAAAATGTAGTTAATGTGGTTTATGACAATCAATATAGTTTACTGATTGTAAAACGTTTAATTTTTCGAATGTATCAAAGAAATCATTTGATTATTTCCGATAATGATTCTAACCAAAATAAAGTTTTTAGGTTCAATGCAAATTTGTATTCTCAAATGATATCAGAGGGATTTGCAGTCATTGTGGAAATACCCCTTGCCCTAAGATTAGTATCTTCCTTAACGGGCAGAGCACTTGTAAAGTATTCTAATTTAGTATCAATTCATTCAATATTTCCTTTTTTAGAGGACAAATTAATACATTTAAATTATGTATTAGATGTACTAATACCCTTTCCGATTCATCGGGAAACTTTAGTTCAAACCCTTCGCTGTTGTGTCAAAGATGCTTCTTCTTTGCATTTATTAGAGCTTTTTCTTCACGACTATTATAATACTAATAGTTTTATTAGTACAAAAGACGTTCCAAATAAATCTAGTACTCTTTTTTCAAAAAGGAATCCGAGATTTTTCTTGTTCCTGTATAATTCTCATGTTTGTGAATACGAATCTGTCTTACTTTTTCTCCGTAATGAATCTTCTCATTTACGATTAACATCCTTTGGTGTCTTTTTTGAACGAATATTTTTCTATGCAAAAATAAAGCATCATGCAGAAGAAGTCTTTGCTAATGATTTTCCGACCGGCTTATGGCTTCGTCAGGATCTTTTGATGCATTATGTTAGACATCAAGGAAAATCAATTCTGTCTTTAACG